GAAGGGTGGTAAGTTGATCATTTACCTATCGGGATCTGATCGATCCTATTTTTTTCTTTCTTTGATGGAAGGTAAGGGTCAATTTTATTGTAGAGCCGTATGCAATGCATAAAAGATGCCCGTACGGTTGTTCGATTCTATCTTTTTTTCTTGTTATTCTTTTATCTTCCCCTCATCATGCGAAATAGAGAAACCTTTTATTATCTTATATCATCAGGGTAATGATCCATCAACCTGCTGGTTCTTTTTCTGAAGTAGCAACGGGAGAATTCATCCTGGAAGTGGGAGAACTGCTGAAACTACGTGAAACCCTGACAAGGGTTTATGTACAAAGAACGGGCAAACCCTTATGGGTTGTATCCGAAGACATGGAAAGAGATGTTTTTATGTCAGCAACAGAGGCCCAAGCTTATGGAATTGTTGATCTTGTAGCTGTTGAATGACAATAGCCTGGATTTCGCGTCCATTTGTGATTTGAAATTACTCCTGCCGAGTTTAATATTCTATGACTTTTATTTACTATTCTATTGAATAAAAGTAATTCATAATCATCCGGTTAGGATCGATCTAAACCAGCCCATTATGTATATGATTCAACATGCCAACTATTAAACAACTTATTAGAAATACAAGACAGCCAATTAGAAATGTCACAAAATCCCCCGCGCTTCGGGGATGCCCTCAGCGTCGAGGAACATGTACTAGGGTGTATGTGCGACTCGTTCAGATCATGAACTAGAACAAAGGAAAGAGAACCATGTTCGAATATCAATGATCAAATAGGATAGAACGGAAAAACGAACTACATTTCCTATCTAAAAATAAGAAAATGGATCATATCCCTTTTATTGTGTATGAAATTTATGGTTTCTATTGGTGTAAATCCACTCACCTCAATTCAAGATGAGAAGCAATTCTCCATTGGTAGCAAATGGTTATCCATTAAGCGGAGGAAATATTAGTTAACATAGACCCAACGGACTAACAGGGTCAGCTACCCAGCCAACCTTCATAATTAAATACCGTTACTGTATAGGTAGAGCTCGTTGTGAAAGACCTATTACTGGATAATTCATGGGTAGAGCCGAAGAATGTGAACTATACAAGTTAGCAATAACATTGATTAAATGAAGTAAAGGCTCCGGTGTATAGAGAAGACCTCACCGTTTAAGAAGTAACCATAGAAACGATGAAATCCACTATTTCTTTATCATTGCTATTTTTTTTTTATTTTTAATACCTAGTATAGTACAATTTCGTATTTCGAGGTGAAATGCCTAGAAAAAATAAAAAATCGTGGTTGGGAAGGTTATAGTAGCCAAAGCCATTGGAATTTTTAGTTTATACATTGGAAAAATCCGTTTTGTTATTAATATACTAGTAAAGGGGCAAAAGAATAACTGAAAGAAAGGAAATCTATTAGTTATTCGTTAAAGTTTCATTTATTCAATGACCAGAATTAGACGGGGATATATCGCTCGGAGACGTAGAAAAAAAATTCGTTTATTTGCATCAAGCTTTCGGGGGGCTCATTCAAGACTTACTCGAACTATTACTCAACAAAAAATAAGAGCTTTGGTTTCGGCTCATCGGGATAGGGATAGGCAAAAAATAAATTTTCGTCGTTTGTGGATCACTCGAATAAATGCAGCAATTCGTGAAAGGGGGGTATGCTATAGTTATAGTAGATTAATAAACGATCTGTACAAGAGACAGTTGCTTCTTAATCGTAAAATACTTGCACAAATAGCTATATCAAATAGGAATTGTCTTTATATGATTTCCAATGAGATCATAAAAGAAGTAGGTTGGAAGGAATCCACCGGTTAAACGGAGTTGCCCGGAGAATGAACTCCGGGAAGGTCGAATAAAAATGAATAGAATATGATAAAATATGAGAAAGTAGTCAAAATAAATATGAATCAACACGTTCAATAAAAAAATTGCTTCTTCCCAGATTATTATTTTTTTTCTTACGACACGAGAATTAAATCCGGATTCTTGTATTTTTCCAACAAAATAAAAATCCGCGTTTGAGTTCGAATGGGAAGTTGAATTCAAGTGAAGAAAGAGTAAACCTATCTTTTTCTGGCTCTAAGACTAGAAGTTCTAGTGGTCGACTCGGTTCTTTCAAATTGTTTCTCATTATTAAGAAAAGGTAACAAAGATAAAATACGAGCTTGTTTTATAGCAATAGTAATTAATCGTTGTTGTTTCAAGGTCAATCTATTCACTCGTCTAGATAATATTTTTCCCTGTTCACTAATAAATCGACTAATTAAACTCATGTTTTTATAATCAATTCGATCCCCCGATTGGATCGGGGGCAAACGCCTACGAAAAGATCGCTTGGATTTAAGAAAAGTTCGCTTGGATTTATCCATGGTTTGGTTAGTTTATTTCTTCTCCCTAAAATCCTATTTCAGCCGTATTTATAATTAGAATAAATAAATAGGATTTTTTTTGTTTATAATTATCTTTAACTATGTTAAATATGTTA